GACTGTTTATGTCTATAGCATGACCACTTGATGAAATGTGGAGGGACGCGGGACAAATGGCCGATACTACTGGAAGGATTCCTCTTTGGGTAATAGGTACTGTAACTGGTATTCTTGTGATTGGTTTAATTGGTATTTTCTTTTATGGTTCATATTCCGGATTGGGTTCATCCCTGTAGTAATCGGATGAATTGACTTGTAGACATGAAAGCGTAAGAACTCAACGGGATCCCCCTCGAATCAGACAAATAAAGAGGGGGTAGGTCCCGTTAAGTTCTTTTAAGTTTTTAATGATAAAAATATTTTATTCGTATAAATGAAAAAAATGAATCACTTTTTTTCCGATGTTTGAAAAAACCCTATTTAATTTCTTTCTGATGATGTTTTTAAAAAATAAACTTCATTGATTGATTCAGAACATCTGTTCCTTGATAGTATCTGTCGACACTTTCAAGGTTAAAAGAAAGAAAAAATCACTCGACCCCCCCCCTTTTTTTTTCTGGAGGACACACTCACAATATACCAATAATATATATTTCTGTTGATCAGATATCATCCAAATTCTTTCTATATTAATCGAACCTTACTCTATGTATTTTAGTATTTAATCCAAATTTAAATTTTTTTTTTATAAATTCATTGAAGAAGTTCTATTTGCTCAATAAATTTACCTCTATTTTTTTGTTTGTCCATTACTTACGTAATAAATTTTAAAAAGGTTCTGATAAACCTGGAAAAATTTGAAACTAAAAATAAGATAGGATCTTTGACAAACGGGATCAAAAAGCATTATTATTTCGACACAAGACATTACATTATTATTTCGACACAATAAAGGACTATGAAAAATTATTTCTTTATTGTGTCGAAGGCTGGTAAGACGAATAAAACACCCTCCTAGAATCCCTTGTTCCATTCATTTCTTTATATTCTCCACTTACTTATCTTATGTTGAGTATCTAGTCGAATTTGATTCTATTCGAATACAAAACTATTCATACATTCTATGACATTTCAATATGACAATAATCACATAATCATACCGCTCTAATCTAATCTAATTTGGATTGAAAAAAAAAACAAAGAAAAGTTAAATTAAAGTCAAGTAGTCTTCTTCACAATATACATAGGCGATACAAGGAATTACCGAACTCTGGTCGAAAAGGAAAAAATAATATAAAAAAGCAAAAGGCTTTTCATAATTTTTTTTATTATACATAATTATATAATTTAATAATTATATAATTTCATTTTAATCATTATATAATTGAATATTTAATTTATTTCATTTTCATATTTAATATATTTATATATTTAATATATTTATTATATAATATTATATTTATTATATAATATAATTTAATATATATAAATATAATTATATAAATCTAATTGAATTTATATTGAATTTATATATAAATAAATATAATTCAATTTATATAATTATATTTAAATTGCCAACAAATATTTTAAATAGAATTGAATTGCCAACAAATATTTGGTTCTTTTTGCAACCTTTATGTTGATAAATTTACGGTTCTAGAAATTCATTTCAGACAATTGAACCTTCTCAAACTGTTTCTTTTTAAGAACCAAAAAGATTTGTGCCAAAATAACAGATGCCAAGAAGAACAAAAGGCCTTGGACACGGAATGGATCTTGAAGTACGATTTCAGCATCCCCCTGACCAAATCCACCCACATTAGGATTACTCGTTAATGGTTGATCAAGTTTGATAGATTCGCTCTCTGAAACAAGAAGTTCCGGTCCCGGGGGGATAATATCAACCACTTGACGTCCATCCGATGCATCCACTATGGTTATTTCGTATCCTCCTTTTTCTTTGCGTATTATTTTGCTTACTATACCCGCTGCTGTAGCATTATAAACATTATTGTTACTCTTGCTACCGTCAGGATAAATCTGACCCCTTCCCCTGTTCCCGCCTACATATATGGGATATTTTAAGAAGTGAACATCTTTCTTAGTAGCGGGGTCTGGAGAAAGAATAGGAAAGGTTACTTCGCTATATTTCTGACCAGAAACAGGACCTATCACAAGAATATTTTTTTTAGTAGGGCGATAGTTCTGAAAAGACAGATTGCCTATCTTTTCTTTAATCTCGGGCGAAATACGATCGGGGGGGGCTAATTCAAACCCCTCAGGTAAAATAAGAACAGCCCCTACATTCAAAGCTCCCTTTTTACCATTAGCAAGAACTTGTTTCAGTTGCATATCATAAGGAATTCGAACAACTGCTTCAAATACAGTATCGGGAAGTACCGCTTGTGGAACCTCGATATCCACGGGTTTATTAGCTAAATGGCAATTGGCACATACAATACGGCCAGTCGCTTCTCGTGGATTTTCATAACCCTGCTGTGCAAAAATAGGATATGCATTTGAACTGGGTGTCCTAGTGATTATATATATCATGAGCGATATGGAAATGGATCGAGTAATCTCTTCCTTTATCCAAGAAAAAAGAGTCTTTATAGTTTGCATGGTCCAATCATTGGTATCGAAAATTTATACAATAAAATTAGGTAGGTCCCTAGTCTAGTCTAGTTCCCTATCTATGATTCTGCTATTTACTAAAAAAATATTAATGGAATATAGGAAGAATTCCTTGTAGGAGTCAAAAGAATAAGTACAATTTTGAATGTTTTGCTTATGTACAAAGTAACAACCATTATAATTTGATCAGTGAATCATTTTTCAGTCATTCATTGAATGATAAATCACTACAAGTGAGGGAGATACACGATTTAAATAACGGAAGATCAAATATTTTAAAATTGTATCTAGAATGACCGGAAAAGTGGAAACAAGACCGGATATAATTTGATCGTTATGAGCAAATCCAAAATCTTTGTATAAAGAACCAATCATTAGTTCCCAACCGTGGGGCGAATGGAATCCTATACATAAATCAGTTAATAAAAGAATTGAAAAAGCTTTTATTGTGTCGCTTAAGTTATATAGGAATTCTTGAACCCAAGAGTTAAGAATAACAAGTTTTTCATTACCTAAAATAGAATAACTACTTAGAATAACGAAAGAGATTATATTTGTCGAGAAGTTCAAAATCGTATGGATACAATCCCCATTGTGTATCTTGATCAATTGGATCGTTTCTTTGTAGATTCCGATACGAAGCTTTTCTAGATGTGTTTCCGGGTATTCCTTTATCATTTCGTCCAAGAGGAAGAGTTCCTCTAATTCTATGCATTTTTTTAGAATACTCTTTTCTTGAATGATATTCAAGAAAATTTCGGATTCCATAGTATCCCACCAATTAGTAACCCAAGATTCCAGACTTTTAGTAAATGAGAGAGAGATCCACCAGGGCAAAAATACTATAGATGCAAGATATACAAGGGGAATGAATGCTTTCTTTTTTGCCATTTTTTCGTCTTTGAATTTTTAATGAACTCACTCCATTCGTCGACTCCATACGATACTAACTAATATTCATATCAAGGATAAGTTCTATTACAAGTCATCGAGCCCATGAATCTATTCCCTGTTTTTTTCTGTATGATTCAGTGGTTAGTACTTGAATTTAGAAATAATACAGAAATGGAATAAGAAAGAGTCCACTTCAAATTCGCACTTCAAATGCGAATAAAGATATTGTTTCCAAATATATCATTTGCTAAAATTCGAAAAAAGTGCCTCCTTTCTAAATGCACAAAGGCGCCCATGAATATTATTCGGATTTTGAAAGAAAAGAATTCTCTTTCTATCAAAATATAAGATTTTTTGAAAAAAAAAAAAGCATTCACTCTTTTCAGTTCATTTTTCAAAATACTTCAATTGGTACACGCAAGAAATAAGCCAATTCAGCGGCTTTTTGCTCAATTTCTCGTGGAGTCAAATTCTCATCAGTACGAGTCAGGGGAATAGCCCCATAACCTCTGATTTCCATATAAAGGACACGACGAGCATAAATACCCTCTTTAACTTCTATTCTGATGGACTGGATGTCTTTCATAAGGAATTGGAGTAAGATGCGACGATTTTTTCCAGGAAATCCCCAACGAAAAATACACACTATTCCTTCTTTTCTATCGAATCGATCATAACCACTACCTACATTCCATGAAATTGTGCACCACAAATAAGAGCTAATAAAGAGACCCGCAATCCCGTAGAAAGACATCACGATCCCCTGTGGAAAAAAAATTATTTGTGGAGACGGAAAGAAAGATATAAAATTCCTACCAAGATAACTGGAAATTCCAACTAATAAAAACCCTAATGAACCTAAAAAAAGGATAAAGGCCCAGCAGAAATTACTTGTTTTTCGAGACCCCGCTATAAGTTCTATCCATATATGTTCTGATCGCCAATTCATACTAGATCTAGTTGCATTTTATTGAAATTGAGAGAATAACCCAATTTGACTTTTTTTTTGTGTTTCCGAAGTAACTCTCATCAACTAGCACTATTCCGATGTGAACTTTTAGGAGTAATTCATCGAATTGCTTAGATCTAAAATAATAAGATCCACTTCGTATGATTCCCTATAGATATCTACATATGGATACATTTACTTTACATTTCAGACATTCGCCCCAATCTCGATTTTTTTTTCAAATAGCTATAATTCATTTATGTATATATCATGTTTACGCATGCATAATAGCTTATGTTCAGGGGAAACTGCATCGCATATTTTATTCTAAGAAATCAATATCTGTGTTATGGTCTAAGTCTTAAAAAAAAAATAAATAAGATTTGGCCCTATCATATCTATATCTAAAAAATCTTGTTTTTTTGAACATAAAGAAATAAAGAAGCCATCGCAATTGCCGGAAATACTAGGCCCACTAAAGGCACCAAAATAGAGGGTAAGTTATTGAAAGTTGTCATAAAATAGATACCTGGATTTAATACTTGTACCTGTTATTGTTATATTGTTATTTATATTGTTATAAAGGTATCGTATAATCATTATAATTCATATATAATTATACTAAGTATAGCTAAGTGAGTACATAATTGAGTATATGTAAGTACATAATATTAATATATAAATAAAAAAAAATAAATATAATAAGAAAATAAGTGCAAAGAATGTAGAACTAACGAAATAGAATTTTTCATCTTTCTACATGAAATATATAGATATGTATGTGTATGATAATCTCCTTTTTTGATTATTTTTTATTATCTTGTTTTTGTGTAATAATTTGAATTTAATAAACGTGAATAAAATAAAGAAAGAGTTTCTTACAAATTCCCGAAAAATTTGTTAGAATCCGATCCGGGAATAGGGATTCTTAGTAAAACTGGACATTCTCAAAAAATATAGAATCTTGCATCTTTCTATACTTTTATATTTTCTATATGCAAATTATATACACATTATATACACATAAGAAGTACACATAAGAAGGGAACGTGAAATTCTCGTTTTATTCCCCTTGACTAATTTTAATTTCGCGGAAGAAAGAATTTATTCTTTTTTTTTACAATTTAATCTTATGTTACCAAATGTTATCAAAGTAAAAATAAAATCCGAAGAATGGATTTTTACTTTGATTTCTATAAACTAAATAACTACTTGTTCTACACACAAAAAAAATCATTTCTATTTTTTTTTATTAAGACTCTACTTGATTGAATTTTGATTCAGAGGAAAGAACGCATGAAGCTGAAATAACTCACTCAGAACGCCTTTTAAAAGATTACGTGGTACGATTGGATCGAATAAGCCCTTATGGAATAAATATTCAGCCGCTTGTGAGCCCTCAGGTACTGTTTTATTTAATGTTTGTTCAATTACTCTTTTACCCGCAAAGGCAATGTAGGCATTGGGTTCAGCAATAATGATATCCCCCAACATACCAAAACTAGCTGTCACCCCACCAGTAGTAGGAGATGTAAGGATTGATACATAGAATAACTTTTTATTTGATTGATAATCATATAAAGCGGAAGATATTTTAGCCATTTGCATCAAGCTCAAACTTCCTTCTTGCATGCGTGCTCCTCCAGAAGCACACACTAAAATAAGAGGTAAAAATTGATTGGTAGCATATTCGATCAAACGGGTAATTTTTTCGCCAACTACCGATCCCATACTACCACCCATAAACTGAAAATCCATAATCCCAATTGCTATGGGAATACCGTTTAGTTGACCTGTGCCCGTTTGAACAGCCTCAGTTAATCCTGTCTTTCTTTGATAAGAATCAATACGATCTTTGTAAGGTTCCTCTTCTAAATTAAATTCAATGGGATCCAGAGAGACCATGTCTTCATCCATCGGAGCCCAAGTACCTGGATCAATCGAAAGTTCGATTCTATCTGAACTATTCATTTTCAAATGATGTCCACAGTGTTCGCAAATATTCATTTTTGATTTAAAAAATTTCTTATAATTTAATCCATAACAATTTTCGCATTGAACCCACAAATGCTTGTATTTTGGAGTCACATCTAGATCATTAGAACTTTCTGTTTCTGTTATAGTTAAATCACTATCATCCGGGCTCGGTTTTATACTTGAACTCTGGGTTTCACTACTAGTTCTGCTTTCATCAAAAATGTAACTATAAATGTAACTGTCACTATAATTGACAATACCACTTAAAATGTAACTATCAATACAAATTTGAGAACGAAAATAACTGTCAATACAACTATTAATGTGGTTATTCCAACTATATTTAGTATCATATATGTAAGGATCATCGTGAGGATCGTTACTATTAGATACATTATTCAGATAACTAAAATTCTGATAATTAGAAAAAGAACTTTCTAGTTCACTTAGAAACGAATGATCATTGTCAATCTCAAAAATTTTATTTTCAATATCCAAATATATGAAATAACTATCCCTATCATTATCCCTAACTAAAAAAGTCTCATCAGAGAGGAAACTCTGAATGTCTACGCCGACTAAATGATCAACATTACTGTAACTAGAATTGTCACTATCGCTCCGACTAAGAGTGTTTTTATCTATATCATTTAGAATCGGGTCTTCACTTACACCGGTATTTTCAATAGGACCAAGACTATCCATTGATTTACTTAGCCTACACCCGTATTCTAACTCGTCTTTGGCCAACATTGAATTGAACCGCCTTTTTTCCATAAAGCCTTTTTGCCCATATTTACATGAAAATACAATAGATGAATAGTCATTCGATAAAAAATCATTTGAATATTTTATTTACTATCAGAATATGCATATAAATCCAATTACTAGGATTATATTAACAAAAAACAAGTAGGTTTTGAAAAAAAATGATTATCTTTTGTGAGAATCAGGAGTATCACTTAATATGATGGAATCCTTTTTTTTAATTATTTCAATTCTTTTGCAATTTTAAATATAGCTCCCCCCGTGTTTGTTGTATAAAATTCACATCGAAAAAAGAGATAATTGTTCTATCCTATGAATAGAAAGAACTTTTTTCGTAAAATCTCGTCTACTAATAAGTTTCTAGTCCAACACAGACCGAAAAGGACAATATACGG